AAGGAGTCATTCTATTTCAGACCAATCTCGAGTACTAAAGAAAGATCGCGATTTGGAATGAATCAAAATACTTGTTTGTTTTGTTACGGCAATAACACTTAGTAATAGTAAGACCACCCGATGGGTTGGATTTCACTACAAGAAAAAGGTTTGTTTTACAGCAAACCCACATTACACAATGAAACATACCACAGAGTGGTATAATAGACGGAATCGTAAATTATCTAATCTACATAAGAAAGATACTTCTAATAGAAAGAATTCGACATTATCGAATGATTTGACAGACCAAATCCCCAAACCAACTCAACTCATAGAATATAGAAGAAGGAAATTGATACATTTAGGACCAATTCATTATCTCTGCATTATCTCTGAATCAATCAATTGGGGTTGTTGTTCTGCCAAAAAGCGATTAGTCAGGCGACTCCACAAAACAAATACAAGAAAAGAATAGGTCCTAGATCTATGTGACTGTTGAAGTTTTTAGACAGAATCATGTCATGATTCTCACTTCATAAATTGACCGGATTCGATATACCAACGCAAAAATGTATCACTAACTCTTTAATCATGGACAGGAAAAGAGGAAAAAGGTCATATGTAATCCATCCACGAAGATTAATGAAGGAAGATGAGTATTTTATCCGAGATTTTACAAATACTTATTAGATCTATTGGAATGAATTATTGTTTTTTATTGTTTTTATTTTCCTGTCCCTATGTATTTACATGAACATGTGGTAATACTTTTGGACCAACCAACCGGCCAGTCTATAAACAAGTACTAATGAGGAAATGAAAACTATACTAAACTAAAATAGAATGTATTAGGGCTATACGGACTCGAACCGTAGACCTTCTCGGTAAAACAGATCAAACTGATTATTATCGAAATGATTCGAACTGTTTCAAAGACCCAACATGCATTTTGTTGCATTGGGCTCTTTCATAAACTGATGTAAAGATCAGTTAGTCCACCATATTTTTCTTTACAGGAAAATAATGAGATGGCTCCATGTGCTCTGATTCATCATTTGTATTCTGATCTAGGAGCAATACCAAAGTGTTTCAAAGAAGGGTTACCTTGACTTAGGTTTGCCTTCGGCCTAGATCAAACTAAGTTAGATGGAGTCTCTATCGTTACGCTGCAAGAGTCGAATATGAGACTTCATACACCTTAAAGTTCATAGGACGAAAAAAGGTTATTTTGAGGCCCTTATACTCATTATGCCTAGCATTGAATGGACTGGGTATTTACCTTATCAACTATCAAATCAATGGCGGGTTCTATTTGATTTGGCACCTGAATTCGCACCTGAATCGGACCGAACCCAATATTTGTCAGGCTATTGTTCTCTTGTTCCCTCGAATCTATGGAGTAAGACATCGATTTGTCAATAAGATCAATTATGTTTATTGCATAATGGGCTCCCCTGAAAAGCATTAGCGCACGTGTAAACGAGGTGCTCTACCTAACTGAGCTATAGCCCTTGTCATAGATATATTAACATATGGAGAATTTCTTGTCAAGATGGATATTCCATAATCCCACATGATAGCTCTCTGATCCGTCTACTGTTAACAGATTGGTATTGCTTAGAAATAATATTCCACTTATAATCCTATAAGTGATGGGTCCTTTTTTTGGTGATAAATAACCTACTTAACTCAGTGGTTAGAGTATTGCTTTCATACGGCGGGAGTCATTGGTTCAAATCCAATAGTAGGTAGAACTTATTAGATACCGAAGTCAATTGAGTGATATCTAATAAGTTTTTCTACCATTTTTTTCTTTTTTTTTTTCGTTATATCAGATTAGACTTGATTGTGTTCAATTGGCAGAATCAAAATATGGTGTATAATAATACAGTTCTAAAGAACTTATTTTGATTATTTTGATGTATTGACTTGACTAGGAGGAAATAGCATTTACAGCCTCTACTCGTGTCCTAGCTCGTCTGAGAGCTAGATTCGCTTCAATTGCTTGTCTCTTACCCTCAGCTCTACTCAAGTTAGCTTCAGCTATTTCAAGAGCTTGCTGAGCTTCTTGCGGATCAATGTCAGTACTCATCTCCGCATCATTTCCTAAAATGGTGATCTCATTATTACCTATTCTAGCGAAACCACCCATCAGAGCCACCGTTAACCATTGGTCGTTGAGGCGTATTCTCAAAAGACCTATATCTACAGCCGTGGCAATAGGGGCGTGGTTTGGTAATACGCCAATTTGGCCACTATTAGTAGATAAAATGATTTCTTTCACTTCTGAATCCCAAATAATTCGATTAGGAGTCAGTACACAAAGATTTAAGGTCATTTCTTCAATTTGCTCTCCACTTCTAAGTTCATAGCTTTCGCGGTAGCTTCATCGATGTTACCCACCAAATAAAAGGCCTGCTCGGGAAGACCGTCTAATTCTCCGGAAAGGATCAATTGAAACCCCCTAATTGTTTCTGCAAGACCAACATATTTCCCTGGAGAACCAGTAAATACTTCT